CGCTTACGCCTACGCCTGTGTGTACGTGTGTATATTTGTGTGTACGTGTGCGTGTATATACGTGTGTTCGTGTGTATGTGTGCTCGTGCATTTTATACTTGCGTATTATTGCCCGGGGGGGAAATATCATTGCATGTCTGGTTGTGAAATAGTAGTAATATATTAATAATATGTCTAACAATCATTGATTATATATCCTAATATAATTGAACGTATATATAAATATTAATATCTAATAAATTAACTGTTATTGTTGAATTGATCTAATAATATGTCTTTCAATCATTGATTCGATAATACCACATTGGAAATAAACACGTACGCTACTGCATTATTCAACATGTCCGATTGAATTCCTATTGGAACTTGTTATGTAAGTCTGCTATTTTGTTGGCGTCCTCCAGGCTCCCGCCCAGTTGATAAACCACCCCCAAATTATAAATTACCCAATGCCCTTGTAACCATTAAGATGCCGCGATTATGAGGCCAAACTGCACTGTTGCCATCACAAATGCCTCGACGAAAAGCATGGTATAGCTGAAACAGGAATTAATGGACCTGAAGTAGGAACCAGTAGCCAGTCAGAGGAAAGAGGTTTATCCACAATTTATGGGCCTGCTCTGAAGGAGTTCGTGTCTATGAATGGCGGGTTGCTGATCTCTCGTGAGGTGTGGAGTAAGGTAAATCCTAAAGGTAATGATCTGCTAGAGGATAAAGGTGTTTGATCATGAATCATGGATGATATGTCTATGTACGCCAACATTATATGTATTATGTAATATATACATTATATGTATTATGTACTATTATTAGATATATGTATTAAAGATATGAATGTATATAATAACATTATTAGTACTATTAATAAATTAATGTATTTAGTAATATATGATTAATATGTATACTATTATATGATAGTGTACATTAAATTAATGCTCTATATACATATTATGTGAATAATTACATTACATTAAATGTAATTACTTATATGATAGAGTACATTAAATTAATGCTCTATATACATACTATATGAATAATTACATTGATGCAAGCTTACATTGAGTGTGGTGTGGTTGTTTGTATAGTACGAACTACAATACTCGTGTTACGTTGTTTTTTTTTTATTAAAATAAATTAAAAAATTTAATACTGGGATAGTATATAAATTGATTTTTGCAGAAACAGATGGCAGGAAGTAGTTTAAGTAGAATGTCAGCTTTGGGTGCTGATGGTGGGGCGTAAGGTCTTCTTCCTGATGTCCTAGGAAGGGGTCAACCTTCGTTGCTGGTTTACAAGACCAGTATTTTAGCTAAATTACTTGGACCCTTCACTTTGGCTTTAGTATGTAGTTTTCAAACAGGCCTGCTAGGGGTATGAGGATGAGGATGAGGGTAAAGTATAAGATGGAAGCTAGTTGACCAATAATGATGAACGGGTGTTCGACGGGTTGTCCTCCGATTCAGGTGAGTGTTAGGAGGTTTGCTGCTAAGATTCAGAATAGCGTTTGTGAGACTGGTCGGAATATCATACTTCGCTGTTTTGATGTATGTAAGAAAGGAATAATGAGGAGAACTAGGATTGAAGCTAGTAGTGCTAATACGCCGCCCAGTTTGTTTGGGATGGAGCGTAGGATAGCATATGCGAATAGAAAGTACCACTCGGGTTTGATATGGGGTGGGGTATTTAGTTGGTTGGCGGGTGAAAAGTTGTCCGGGTCTCCTAGAAGGTCTGGTGTAAAAAGGGCTAAGGTGAGAAGGGGCACAAGTATTAAGACAAGTCCTAGTGCGTCTTTAATGGTATAGTACGGGTGGAATGGGATTTTATCTGAGTTAGGGTTAATGCCTGATGGGTTATTTGATCCTGTCTCATGGAGGAAAAGCAGGTGTACGATAACTAGTGCTGTGATGATAAATGGTAGGATGAAGTGCAGGGCGAAGAATCGGGTAAGTGTGGGTTTATCTACTGAAAAGCCGCCTCAGATTCATTCTACTAAGGAGGTTCCGATATAGGGAATAGCGGATAGGAGGTTTGTAATCACTGTTGCTCCTCAGAATGATATTTGTCCCCAAGGTAACACATATCCTATGAAAGCTGTAGCTATAACAGTTAGTAGCAGGATTACCCCGATATTTCATGTTTCTTTGTAAAGGTACGACCCATAGTAAATTCCTCGTCCTACGTGCAAGAACAGGCATATGAAGAATATTGAGGCCCCGTTTGCATGTAGGTTGCGGATTAGTCAGCCGTAGTTTACATCGCGGCAGATGTGGGCTACTGAAGAGAAGGCTGTGAGAGTGTCGGAGGTATAGTGTATGGCTAGGAATAGGCCTGTTAAGATTTGGATGATTAGGCAGACTCCTAGGAGAGAGCCAAAATTTCATCATGCTGAAATGTTTGATGGGGCAGGTAGGTCAATAAATGAGTGGTTAATAATTTTTATTAGTGGGTGGGTTTTTCGTAGGTTTGTCATTAGGTTTTTGTAGTTGAATCACAACAATGGTTTTTCGTGCCGTAGGTTATGGTTAGAGTCCATACTAAAATTAATATGAAAATGATGGTTGTTTTTTTACTTTCTTTGTTACTGATACTAGGGTTTGTTGCTTTTGCTTCCAAACCGTCTCCTGTATATGGCGGGCTAAGTCTTGTAGTAAGTGGGGGATTAGGGTGCGCAGTGGTGGTGAGTCTGGGGGATACGTTTTTGGGTTTAATTGTGTTTTTGATTTATTTGGGTGGAATGTTGGTGGTTTTTGGTTATACTGCGGCTATAGCTACTGAAGAGTACCCCGAGAGTTGGGTAGGTAATTCGGTTGCATTAAGCATATTAGCATTTGCTTTATTAATGGAATTAATGTGATACTTGTTTGGTGGTGTTGGGTTTGATACTGCTGTTGATTTATTCGATTCGTTAGGTGGGTATTGTGTAGGCCAAGATTGAAGTGGGGTATCTTCTTTGTATGGTTGTGGGGGATGGGCTTTAGTGTTGTTAGGTTGAATTTTATTTATTACTATTTTAGTAGTTTTGGAGGTTGTTCGTGGTTTGTAGTTATAGGGTGATGAAGATAATTAGTATTGAGACCATGAATGATAGGAAGTACACTTTAATTAGGCCTTTTTGGTTAGATGTAATTTTTGATGCTAGGTGACTGTGAATGTTAGCTTGACTCTTAGGGCCTGTTTTTTCATACCAGTTTAGGTCAATAAGTATTGTAGCAATATGTTGACCTATTTGTAGATTTGTTAGAGGGGTCAGTCGGTGGAAGATATGCGTGAAGTAACCTAATATGTTTGAGAAGTTGTGTGTGCTGATTAAATGCTTATTTGGTAGCTTGTTTGTTAATGAGGATAGTTCTATGGCTACCATAATGCCTGTAATAGTGGCCACGATGGCAGATAGTTTGGTTATAGTGGGTATTGTTGTGGGAATTATTGTGGTTGGTGGAATATTTATTGTAAGTAAGAATCCTACGAATACGCTACCTAAGGCTAGGCGTGTAATAGGGTTAGTCAGGTTAGGGTTGTCTTCGTTTAGCGGTGATGTTGGTATGAATCGTGGTTCTTTGAGTAAGGTAAAGTAGATTATTCGTGTGCTATAAGCTGCTGTTAGTACTGTAGCCACTATGGTTATGAGTAGTGCTCACGAGTTAATGTTGGATATATTTATAGCTTCGATGATAGAATCTTTTGAGTAAAATCCTGCTAGGAAGGGCGTGCCCATTAATGCCAAGTTCCCTAATATAATAGCTGAGGATGTAATTGGTAGGTGTGTAAGTAGGCCCCCTATTTTTCGAATATCTTGTTCATCATTTAGACTGTGGATGATAGATCCAGAGCACAGGAATAATATTGCTTTGAAGAAGGCGTGTGTGCAGATGTGGAGGAATGCTAGGTAAGGTTGGTTTAGGCCCAGAGTAACTATTATAAGGCCTAATTGACTGGATGTGGAGAATGCTACGATTTTTTTGATGTCATTTTGTGTTATTGCGCAAATAGCTGTGAATAGAGTTGTAATAGCCCCTAGGCATAATATGGAAGTTAGGGCTGTCTGATTATTTTCTATTAGGGGATGGAATCGGATTAGAAGAAAAATTCCTGCTACAACTATTGTGCTGGAGTGTAATAGTGCTGATACAGGTGTTGGACCTTCTATGGCGGAAGGTAATCATGGATGAAGGCCGAATTGGGCTGACTTACCGGTGGCAGCAATAATGAGTCCTAGGAGTGCTAGGGTGTTAATGTCTATTATAAGAATATGTTGTATGTCTCAAGAGTTGGCGTTAATTATTAACCAGGCTATGCTGAGTATAAGTCCGATGTCACCGATTCGATTATAAAGAATGGCTTGTAGTGCTGCTGTGTTAGCGTCAGTTCGTCCGTATCATCATCCGATGAGTATAAAGGATATAACTCCTACACCTTCTCATCCAATAAACAGTTGGAAGAGGTTGTTAGCTGAGACTAGAATAATTATAGTGAATAGGAATGTTGTTAGATATTTAAAGAATCGGTGGATATAGGGGTCTGAGTGTATATATCATATAGAAAATTCTAAGATTGCCCAAGTTACGTAAAGGGCAATGGGGATAAAGATGATAGAGAAGTAGTCTAATTTGAAGCTTATGGTTATGTTGAAGGTATTTATTGAGAATCACTGTCAGTTGGTAATTGTGGTCTCTTGGTTTGAGTAGATGAATAAGGTCAGTGGGATTAGACTGATAAAGAATGAGATTATAACTGTGTTTTTGCATAACATGGGGAAGTTCTGGGTTTTGTGCGGGAACACAATACCGTATACTAGGGGCAGTGCTAGTATTAAAATTGATAATGAAAGTGTTGAATTAAATAGATGGTTGATTACTTTTATTTGGAGTTGCACCAAAATTTTTGGTTCCTAAGACCAATGGATAACTATTATCCTTTAAAAGCAAGAAAGCCATGATTATTAGTCATGGGGTTAAGAGTTAGCAGTTCTTATGACTTTCTCGGCACATAAAGAGATTTGAACTCCTAAGTTTAGATTCACAATCTAATGTTTTTGTTAAACTATATTTGCAGTATGTTAAACCTAAGATAAATTTGGGGTTTGTAGAGATAATTAGTAGTGGTAGTAGGTGAAGAATTATTAAAGCATGTTCTCGGGTAAATGTTGGTTTGATTGGTTTTATGTGGTGAGTGAATTTTCCTCGTTGTGATGTAATTAGTATGTGAAGTGAGTAAATAGCTGTAATTACTGTGTTAACCCCTAAAAGGATGATTGAGAAGTTGGACCAAGAGAATGATGTGATGATGACTATTAGTTCGCCTAGTAGGTTGATGGATGGAGGTATGGCTAGGTTAGCTAGGCTTGCGAGGAGTCATCAAGTGCATATAAGTGGTAAAATTGCTTGGAGCCCACGGGTTAGAATTAATGTTCGGCTATGAGTACGTTCGTAATTAGTGTTGGCTAGACAGAATAGTATGGATGAAGTTAGTCCGTGTGCGATTATTAGGACTGTTGCCCCCATAAAGCTGACAGGGGATTGTATTAAGGCGGCTACAATAACCAAGCCTATATGACTTACTGAGGAGTAGGCGATTAGGGATTTGAGATCTGTTTGTCGCAGGCAAATAGAACTTGTTATGATTATGCCTCATAGTGAGAGGACAATAAAAGGATAGCACATATTTGTTGTTACGGGTTCGGTGAGAGTGGTGATTCGTATAATTCCATATCCCCCCAGTTTAAGTAGAATAGCCGCTAGGACTATTGAACCGGCAATGGGGGCCTCGACGTGGGCTTTTGGCAATCATAGGTGTAGGCCATATAGTGGTAATTTTACTATGAATGCTATTATGCAAGCGAGTCATAATAGTGATGTTGATATCGTGGTATTTAGTGCCGGTGCTTTTAGTGTTACGGTAAGGATATGTAGGGAGCCTAGGTTGTGGTGTAAGTATAAAAGGGCTACTAATAGAGGTAGGGATCCAATTAGTGTATAGAATAAAAAGTATAGGCCAGCATTAAGTCGTTCAGTCTGATTACCTCAGCGTGTAATAATAATTAGTGTAGGGATTAGGGTTGTTTCGAATAGAATATAAAATATAATAAGTTCTGATGATGAGAATGCTATAATTAGTGACAGCTGAAGGGTAATAAGTGCAGTCAAGTAAACTTTTTTTCGTGTTAGTGGTTCATGTATTAGGTGGTTCTGGCTTGCGATTATTATTAGCGGTAATAGCCAGCATGATAGAACCAACAGGGGGCCTGATAATGGGTCTAGTGAGAATGAGCTGTTATAATTATATCCCAGGTCTGTGCTGTGGTGTAATAGTGTTAAGCTTCAAATGCTAATTAGGAAACTATGAGTGGTGGCGTTGACTCATATTCAGGACTTTTTAGAGCACCAGGTTAGTGGAATTAACATTAGGGTAGGCATTAAAATTTTTAGCATTGTAGTAAGTTTAGGTTGTGGATATGGTCGTTTCCGTGAGTTCCTGAAATTTTTACTAGTAGTGCTAGGCCAATACCCGCTTCGCAAGCTGAAAATACTAGGAGAATTAGTGGGGCGATTGCTATAGAGAATATGTGGAAGTGTGATATTAGTAAGCATATTATAATAAATAGAGACAGTATTATACCTTCTAAGCATAGAAGCGTTGATATTAGATGGGTTCGATAGATTAGTACTCCTATGAGAGCTAGTAAGAAGGCTATAATTAGGTTAAGGTTGATAGTGAGCATAAGGTATTCATGGAGTAGAACCATGATTTATTGAGTCGAAATCAATTATCTTAATTAGATTAAAAACCTACTCGGTTCATTCTAGGCCTTTTTGGAACCACTCGTATGCTAAGCCTGCAGTGAGTAGAATGATTAGGGAGAAAGAGAGGGTGAGTATAGTACTGGTCGTTGTGAATTGTATGGCTCATGGAAGGGGGAGTAGTAGGGCGATTTCGAGGTCAAATAGAAGGAATGTGATTGCCACTAGGAAGAATTTTATTGAAAAGGGCAGTCGGGCGGACCCCAAGGGGTCAAACCCGCATTCGTATGGACTAGATTTTTCTAAGTATAAATATAGCTGTGGTAATCAAAAGGCGATTAGAACTACAACTGTGGCTAGTAGGGAATTCGTTAAGAGTATTAGGATAAGGTTAATTATTTTTCTCTGGTTTTACCCAGAACTTAATGATTGGAAATCAGTAGTACTATTTATACTAGAAAAATAGGATCCTCATCAGTAGATTGATACGTATAGGAATAGCCATACTACGTCTACAAAGTGTCAGTATCATGCAGCGGCTTCGAATCCAAAGTGATGGGTGGATGTAAAATGGTAATAAAGCTGTCGTAGTAGGCAAACGATAAGGAATAATGATCCAATAATTACGTGAAGGCCGTGGAAGCCAGTTGCCACAAAGAATGTCGAGCCATAGATTCCGTCTGAGATTGTAAAGGGCGCTTCGTAGTATTCTGTAGCCTGTAAGATTGTGAAGTAGAGTCCGAGTAAGATGGTGATTGATAAGGCTTGAATTATTTGTTTGCGGTTACCCTCTATGAGGCTATGGTGGGCTCATGTAATTGATACACCAGAGGCTAATAGGATTGCTGTATTAAGTAGGGGGACTTCTAGGGGGTTAAGTGGGTGAATGCCTGTTGGGGGTCAACATCCACCTAAGTCATGGGCCGGAGATAGGCTTGAATGATAAAAAGCTCAGAAAAAGCCTAGGAAAAAGAATACTTCTGATGTAATGAATAGAATTATACCATATCGTAAGCCTTTTTGTACTACTGGGGTGTGGTGGCCCTGAAATGTTCCCTCTCGCACAATATCTCGCCATCATTGAAATATTGTTATTAGTATGGTTATTAGGCCTATTATTAAAAGTGTAAAAGAGTGAAAGTGGAACCATATAGTTAAGCCAGATGTAAGAAGAAGCGCTGAGATAGCCCCTGTGAGAGGTCAGGGGCTAGGATTGACTATGTGATAGGCATGAGTTTGGTGGGTCATTAGGTATTTTCCTGCAGGTATAGGCTAACTAGGAGAGTAAATACGTATGCCTGGATAATGGCTACGGCTAGCTCTAAAATTGTGAGAAGAAGTAAGATGACAAATGTGAGGCATGATAGTGTGATGCTGATTGATAGTAGTGCTAGAGCTGCTGATCCAATTAGGTGAATAAGTAGATGCCCTGCGGTGATGTTGGCTGTGAGTCGTACTGCTAGAGCTAAGGGTTGAATAAATAGACTAATAGTTTCAATTATGACTAGCATAGGGATTAGGGGTGTTGGTGTTCCCTGTGGTAAAAAGTGAGCTAGCGATGCTTTTGGTTTATTACGAAAGCCTATTACTACTGTACCCATTCAAAGTGGGATAGCCATGGTAATATTTATAGATAGTTGAGTGGTGGGTGTGAATGAATATGGTAGAAGCCCAAGAAGGTTGGTTGTAGCAATAAATAGGATTAGGGAGATTAGTATGAGTGATCATGTTCGGCCAAGTTTATTGTGTGTAGTTATTATTTGTTTGGTAATTAATCGGATAAGTCAGATTTGAAGAGTTTGGATTCGATTGGGTAGTAGGCGTTTAGGGGTGGTTAGGAGTAGACAGGGGAATATAATAATAATTGGTAGTGTCGATACTCCTATGATAGAAGGGCAGATGAAAGAGGCAAATAGATTTTCGTTCATTTCTTCTCTCATGGGAATGGAATTTCAGGTAGTTTAAGAACTTCTTCTGGTGGATAAATATAAATTATTTCAATACCTACAATTTTTAACTGGAACGCACAAAATAGTCCGAGGACTGTGAAGCAGGACACGTAGAATCAGGTTGATGTTTCTAACTGTGGCATAAGATTTGAGGAGATTTCAATCTCTTTTAATACTTAAAGCATTAGTTCGTCTCAAATATATTTGTTGTATTGCACATGATCAGTTTTCAAAGTACTTTAAAGTGGTTATTTCTAATACGATAGGTATAAAGCTATGATTAGAACCACAGATTTCTGAGCACTGACCATAATAAACCCCCGGACGTGTGGAGGTGAGGGTGGCCTGGTTTAGGCGTCCAGGGACAGCATCTGCTTTTAACCCTAGAGATGGCACAGCTCATGCGTGTAAAACATCTTCCGATGAAATAAGCATACGGATTGGAAGCTCCATAGGTAGGACTAACCGATTATCTACTTCTAACAGTCGAAACTGCCCAGGTAGTAGGTCTTGGGTGGGGATCATATATGAGTCAAATGTTAGGTCTTCATAGTCGGTATATTCATAACTTCAGTATCATTGATGCCCCATAGCTTTAACTGTAAGATATGGGTTTAAGATCTCATCTATTATATATAAGATGCGTAGGGATGGAAGGGCAATTATAACCAGAATTACTGCTGGCATAATAGTTCAAATTGTTTCAACTTCTTGGGCGTCTATAGTGCTAGTGTGCGTAAGTTTTGTTGTTAGTATGAGAATAAGGACATATAGGACTAATGAGCTGATTAGGAACACAATTATTAGAGTGTGATCATGAAAATGTATGAGCTCTTCTATAATTGGGGACGTAGCATCTTGAAAGCCAAGCTGCATAGGATAAGGCATGTAAGATATACAGGGTTTAAACCTGTGATTTAACTATGGCAAAGTTATGTAATAAGTATTACTAATATCTTGTGGAGAAAGTCATAATGGCTATGGGGTTGACTTGAAATCAATTTTTTGGGGGTTCGATTCCTTCCTTTCTCGTCTAACTATTTTACGAATGCAGGGTGTTCAAAAGTGTGATAAGGTGGAGGACAGCCATATAATCATTCAATGTTTGTTGTAGACAGTTCTACAGTAGACACTTCTCGTTTGGATGCGAAGGCTTCTCAAACGATAAAGATCATTAGAATTACAGCCGTTAGTGAGATAAATGAGCCGATAGATGAAAGTACGTTTCATGCTGTGTATGCATCTGGATAGTCAGAGTAGCGCCGTGGCATACCTGATAGGCCTAGGAAGTGTTGTGGGAAGAATGTTATATTAACGCCTACGAATATGATAGAGAATTGAATTTTTGCTCATAGATCATTAAGTAAGTAACCTGTGAACAGGGGAAATCAGTGAACAAAGCCTCCTATGATTGCAAATACAGCGCCTATTGATAGTACGTAGTGGAAGTGGGCTACTACATAGTATGTATCGTGGAGTACAATGTCAAGGGATGAGTTAGCTAGTACGATTCCTGTAAGACCTCCAATTGTGAATAGGAAAATAAACCCAAGGGCTCATAGTATGGCTGGGGCTCATTTAATATTACCTCCGTGTAGTGTTGCTAACCAGCTAAACACTTTTACTCCAGTGGGAATAGCAATGATTATCGTGGCTGATGTGAAATATGCTCGTGTGTCTACATCTAGGCCTACAGTAAACATATGGTGAGCTCACACGATAAATCCTAGGAATCCAATTGATATTATAGCTCAGACTATTCCTATATAGCCGAAAGGTTCTTTTTTGCCTGAGTAATAAGTGACAATGTGAGAAACAATGCCGAAGCCTGGGAGAATTAGAATATATACTTCCGGGTGTCCGAAAAATCAGAATAGATGTTGATACAGAATTGGATCTCCTCCTCCAGCTGGGTCAAAGAATGTTGTGTTCAAGTTACGGTCTGTTAGTAGTATGGTAATGCCAGCTGCTAGAACTGGTAGTGATAGAAGAAGTAACACTGCTGTAATTATAACTGATCATACAAACAGTGGTGTCTGATATTGGGATACTGCTGGTGGTTTCATGTTAATAATTGTTGTAATAAAGTTGATAGCCCCTAGGATGGATGAGACTCCTGCTAGATGTAGTGAAAAAATAGCTAAGTCTACTGAAGCTCCTGCATGTGCCAGGTTACCAGCTAGAGGTGGGTATACAGTTCAACCTGTTCCGGCACCTGCTTCTACTGTTGAAGACGCCAGTAGTAGAAGGAATGACGGTGGTAAGAGTCAGAAGCTTATATTGTTTATTCGGGGGAATGCTATATCTGGTGCCCCAATTATTAGTGGAACTAGTCAGTTACCAAAGCCCCCGATTATAATAGGCATTACTATGAAGAAAATTATTACAAATGCATGAGCTGTTACGATAACGTTGTAAATTTGATCATCGCCGATTAGGGTGCCAGGTTGACCTAGCTCTGCGCGAATAAGTAGGCTTAGAGCTGTACCTACTATTCCTGCTCAAGCACCAAATAGAAGATATAAAGTGCCAATATCTTTGTGATTAGTAGAGAACAATCAACGAGTAATAAACATAGGTAGAATGGCTGAGCATAAGCATTGGACTGTAAATCCAAAGACAGAGTTAATACCTCTTTTTACCACTAAATTGAAGCCTAAAGCTAGGGCGCTTAGCTGTTAACTAAGAACAAGTGGGATAAATACCCTCCAATTTAGCGGCGAGCAATTAGGTATAGCCCGGGGGCTCCACGCCTTTTTTTTCTCTACAAGGCGTGGAGTCTCTGGGATGTGATCAAAGGCTAGGCGATTTGACACCTGCTTAAGGCTTTGAAGGCCTTTGGTCTAGGTTGAACCTAAGCCTTTGTGTTGGCTTTGAAGTATATATTACGTTGAATTGCAAATTCAAAGAAGTAGCTTAAAGATGCTGCCAGAGCTTGTTTGAGGACTTAGCTTAATTAAAGTGCTTGATTTGCGTTCAAGTGATGCAAGATAAAGTCTTGTAGTTCTTAGTTATGTTAGTGTGGTGAATAGCGGTGTTATAGGTAGGAGTATGGAAGAGATGATTGTGATTGTAGGGATTATAGTGAATGGTTTGGAGGATGAGAAGTATCATTGTATTTTTGAGTTATTGGTGGTTGGGAATATTGTGAGGCTAGAAGCATAGATGATTCGTATGTAGAAGAATAGATTGAGTAGGGCAGATATAGCTATTAGGGTAGCTATTGTAATGTCCGTACTAATGATTAGTTCTTGTAGGATTAGTCATTTTGGTATGAATCCGGTGAGTGGAGGTAGTCCTCCTAGTGATAGCAGGGTTAGTAGGATTACAATAGTTGATGGGGCTGACTTGTTTCATAGGTTAGCTAAGGATTTAATTTTAGTTACGGTTGAGTAGTTTAGTGTAAGGAAGATTGTTAGAGTGGCGAAGATGTAAATGATAAGATTTAAAATGGTTATAGTAGGATTAATGTGTACAATGATTGCTATTCATCCTATGTGGGCGATTGATGAATAGGCTAAGATTTTTCGTAGGTGAGTTTGGTTTAGCCCCCCTCATCCGCCTAGAATAGTTGATAAGGTTGCTAGTGTAATTATGATATTCATGTTAAGGCAGGGTGCGATTTGATATAGGATGGCTGTTGGGGCGATTTTTTGTCATGTTAGTAATATTATTCCTGATAGTAGAGGAATCCCTTGAGTTACTTCAGGCACTCATAAATGGAATGGGGCTAGGCCTAGTTTAATTGATAAAGCGATGGTTATTGTGGTTGAAGCTCATTGGTCTGATAGTTGAAATAGAGTTCATTGGTTTGTTGATCATGCGTTGTAAATGATGGCAAATATTATTAGTATGGAGGCTGTGGCTTGGGTTAGAAAGTACTTGATAGCTGCTTCAGTGGAGCGGGGGTTGTTTGGGTATGTTATTATAGGAATAATGGCTAGTGTGTTAATTTCTAGGCCGATTCAAGCTGTAAGTCAGTGAGTGCTGAATAAGGTTAGGCATGTTCCAGTAAATAGGCTGATGGAGATGGCTATTAGGATGTAGGGAGACATTAGTATGGGAAGGAATATAACCAACATTTTCGGGGTATGGGCCCGATAGCTTAATTTAGCTGACCTTACTAGGATGTGGTGTAATGGGAGCACAAAGGGTTTTGAGTTCTTTAGTATAGGTTCAAGTCCTATTCTCCTAGAAATAAGGGGGCTTGCACCTCTATGTTTTATCCTATCAAGATAACTCTTTTATCAGACATATTTCTATATTTGAGGGGGTACGCATGCTATAGTAATAGGTATAGAGATGAATCATAGGCATAGTGCTAGTGTTATTGGTAGAAAGCTTTTTCATAATAGGTGTATAAGTTGATCGTATCGGAATCGTGGGTACGAGGCTCGGATTCATAGGAATGCTATGGTTAATATTAGGGTTTTTGTAACGAATGACAGGGTGTCGATGTTGGTTAGGCTGCTGCTTAATGATGAGCCTAAAAATAGAATTGCTGTTATAGCGTTTATGGCAATAATGTTGGCATACTCTGCTAGGAAAAATATTGCGAATGGTCCGGCTGCATATTCTACGTTGAACCCTGAGACCAATTCTGACTCTCCTTCGGTCAAGTCAAACGGTGCACGATTAGTCTCAGCTAGGGTTGAGATATATCATATCATAGCTAGCGGTCATGTGGTGATAATTAGTCATATGTTTTCTTGTGTGATTACTAGTGTTTTTAGTGTGAATGAGCCGTTGATTAGTATGATTGATAGAAGAATAATGGCCAGGGTTACTTCGTATGAGATTGTTTGGGCTACTGCTCGTAGGGCACCAATTAGGGCGTATTTTGAATTTGAAGCTCACCCGGACCATAAGATGGAGTATACAGATAGGCTGGACAAGGATAGGATTAGTAGTAAGCCTAAGTTTAGGTCTATTAGTGTATTAGGTATTGGCAGTGGTGTTCAAATTGTGAGGGCAATTGTAAGGGCTAGAATGGGGGCTATAATGAATATTGAAATAGATGAGGTTAATGGTCGTAGGGGTTCTTTAGTGAATAGTTTTACTGCATCGGCAAATGGTTGTAGGAGTCCATATGGTCCGACGATGTTTGGTCCTTTCCGGAACTGTATATATCCTAGCATTTTTCGTTCGATTAGTGTAAGGAATGCTACTGCTAGGAGGATAGGGATGATATACAGTAGTAGGTTTAAAAAGAACATTTGTTAAGAAGAGGATTTGAACCTCTGGGGGTAAAGGCTTAAGCTTTATACAATTACCTGCTCTGCCACCTTAACTCTTCTGGCCTAGAAGTGTAACGTATTGAATTAAAATATTAAGATGGGTTCATATGTTGATTCTAGGGTTTGTTTATAATATTGACCCCATTTCTCTTGTCCTTTCGTACTGGGAGAAATTAAGTTACAGATAGAAACCGACCTGGATTTCTCCGGTCTGAACTCAGATCACGTAGGACTTTAATCGTTGAACAAACGAACCATTAATAGCTTCTACACCATTGGGATGTCCTGATCCAACATCGAGGTCGTAAACCCTGATTTTCGATATGGGCTCTCAAATAGGATTGCGCTGTTATCCCTGGGGTAACTTGTTCCGTTGATCAAAATATGGGTCAATTACTGGTAGTAATACACTTAGATTGGTTGAATCTAGGTTATATCATTCGGAGGTTTTTTTGTGCTCCGAGGTCACCCCAACCAAAGGCTATATCTCAGTTAATATACTGTTTGGTCCCTTAGGTGTGTAGTAGCGTATGTGTTGAGATATGTGCCTTAAGCTCCACAGGGTCTTCTCGTCTTGTATCATTATTCCCGCCTCTGCACGGGAAGGTCAATTTCACTGATGGGGAATAAGAGACAGTTAAACCCTCGTTATGCCATTCATACTAGTCTCTATTTAAAAGACAAGTGATTATGCTACCTTTGCACGGTCAGGATACCGCGGCCGTTAAAGTAATAACTCACCGGGCAGGCAGTGCCTCTAATACTAGTCAGTGCTAGAGGTGATGTTTTTGGTAAACAGGCGGGGTTTTTGTTTGCCGAGTTCCTTTTATTCCTTTTAATCTTTCCTTAATGCATGCCTGTGTCGGGTTAACAATAGGTGTGATAGACTTCTAGTGTGTGGGTTTTACTATTTGTTTGTTAGAGTTGAGCGGGTGTTTCCTGTCTGTTATGAGCTTATGCAAGGAGATATGTATATCATGTTACTCATATTAGCATTATATCTTCTATATAATAATAGAATTGTCCAATATTGGTTTAGGGGTTTTGTTAGCTTATTGGTATTAAGTGTGTGTTAGATTTGAGCTTTAACGCTTTCTTAATTGATGGCTGCTTTTAGGCCCACAATGTTTTATTTGTAGTAATTCATTACCCTCTAAGAAAGTTTGTTTACGTATCATAAGAGTTGTCCCCCTTATGAGTATCTTTTAAATTTAAGTTATGTTTGATGGTACTTTGATTAGATTTAAAGTTGAACTTAAATTCATTTTTTGGACAACCAGCTATCCTTAAGTTCGGTAGGCTTTTCACCGCTATTATAAAATCATCTCACTATTTTGCCACATAGACGAGTTCGTTCTGATAACTGTTTTATAATAGCTCACTTAATTTCGGGGAAACGGGCTTAAATTCTTTTTGTCCGGAATGACTAGCTAAATCATTATGCAAAAGGTACGAGGTTTAGTCTTTGCTTTTTATTGCTTAAATAAGAGTATTTCAATGTTCCCTTGCGGTACTGTCGCTATAGTGCCTTAAGGTTTTCTGTTCTATCGCCTATACTGTGATAATTAAATGTTTTGGAGATTATTTAATATAGTTTAGTTAGATATTTAATTTTAGGACTATGATATGGCTCAAAATGGTCAGTATGAGCTGAAATCTTTTAGGTGTAAGCTAAATGCTTTGATTTAAGCTACATTTTGATTATCCAAGTACACTTTCCAGTACACTTACCATGTTACGACTTTTCTCCTCTTTGTAACGTTGAGTTATTAGTTATAGTTTTGTGCACTTTATCGAGGAGGGTGACGGGCGGTGTGTGCGCACCCTATTGCCTATTTCAATTAAGCTCTCTATTCTTAATTTACTTCTAAATCCGCCTTCATATCTTTGTTTCAATAGACAATTCGTTGTGTTCTAAGTTAGAAAATGTAGCCCATTGCTTCCCCTTCCATATGCTACACCTTGACCTAACGTTTTTATGAGTTAGATGGTTGCGCTCACTTTTGATCCCTATTGGGGTGAGCTGACGATGGCGGTATATAGACTGCTAGCTAGAGAGGGTGAGGTGTATCGTGGTTTATCGATTATAGAACAGGCTCCTCTAGGAGGGTTTAGGGCACCGCCAAGTCCTTTGAGTTTTAAGCGATGGCTAGTAGTTCTCTGGCGAGTAATTTCGTTATTGAATTACCTAGGTTTACGGCCAAGCATAGTGGGGTCTCTAATCCCAGTTTGTACCTTGGCTTTGGTGTCCTCAGCAGTGGGTAAAGTCACGTTAGTTGAGTATTTTAGTTTCGACTCTTGCGTATGACAGTATGGTCGAGCTTTAACTTTATTATGTTGGTTGCTTAAACACCCTTTACGCCGTTCTTCTGTTAATTTGGGTTAATCGTATGACCGCGGCGGCTGGCACGAAATTTACCACCCCTCTATACTATGATTTAGTCAAACTTTCGTTTATTGCTCAATGTTAGTCACTGCTGTTTCCCGTGGGGGTGTGGCCAAGCAAGGTGTCATGGGCTACTGGTTAGAGTGTGCCTGATACCAACTCCTTTAAACTAATTTCAGTTTTAAGGGTATTTTCACCGGACTGCGGATACTTGCATGTGTAGGTCTAGTAAGAATTAACAGTAAGGCTAGGACCAAACCTTTGTGTCTGTGGGACTTATTAGGGTCCATCTAAGCATTTTCAGTGCTTTGCTTTGAGTTAAGCTACATAAACAAAAAATATTTTTTTTTTCAAAATTGATTTGTATACTATGTCAGTATTAAAAAAAAAAAGTTTCTCTAACCTATAAATAAAAAAATTTTTTAGAACAGGTAGCCACATAATTTATTTAATTTGTAACATGTTTATGGTAAATTACTGTCTTTTATGGTATTTTGACGTCTA